TGGTCCCAAGGTAAGGAATAGCCAGTTACACCAAAAGATGCGGTCAATACACCCAAAACCACACCAGTAACCCAAGTCAATTCACGAGGTTTTTTAAAACCACCAGTGAGATACACACGAAATACGTGCAGAATCATCATTAGGACCATCATACTTGCCGACCATCGATGAACTGATCGGATTAACCAACCAAAGTTAGCTTCAGTCATTATATATTGAACAGAAGCAAAAGCCTCTGTAACGGTTGGACGATAATAAAAAGTCATAGCGAATCCCGTAGCTACTTGTACTAAAAAACAAGTAAGCGTAATTCCTCCTAGACAATAAAATATGTTGACGTGAGGAGGAACATATTTACTAGTTATATCATCTGCAATTGCCTGAATCTCAAGACGTTCTTCGAACCAATCATAGATTTTATTGAGATAGGTAAAACAAGGAGACCCCCCCCGAGAACCGTATATGAAAATTTCATCTCGTACGGCTCAAACATAAACACCCCAATACTATAGTTCTAACGGATGTGTGGAATAGAAAGTTTTAAATTTATGAATTCTATGCATTCCTTTTTTTTTCTTAAGATATGTAAAGAATAAAAAACACGAAAACTATTCTTTGTGGTTATAATGCCAAAAAATCAAGTCGGCTCATTCGTCTCTATATTGATCATTATAGGCCTCTTGAATCTTCTATTTACCTATTTTCTTTGTTGTTATTTATGTGTAATGCAGCTTTACTGTTGTTTTTTTATTGATAGGAATTCTCTTGTTAAGACCCTATGAATCGATTAAAACCTCAGATTCATACTAGAACCACGACGATTCAATAAAACCTTCTCAAAATAAGTCCCAAAATTCCCTGAGTAAGAACCGTTGGATGATCACTTATTCAATGACTAGATCTAATGACGAAAAATCAAAAGAAATCTTTGTCCTTTGATCAAAATAAGTCTAAACGGAAGTTTGAAAGAAAAAAAATTTTCTATTTATAACTTCTAACTCTTTAAAATTTTTCCGGCCACGAGGTCTGACTATTAAGTATGAATCATAGTTCTAATACTTTGTAATGTAATCTATTTCATATATTCCGTGCTCCAGATACAAAAATGAATATCCGACGAAGTAAAACCATCTCTATCAAGATGACAGATCTATTCTCTGTACTAGCCATAGGATCAATTATAACAAGTCACACACTCATATTCCGGAAATACAGAAAAAAGAAATTCCACGGTCGAACTACCAAAATAGACTGGGATAAAAATCAGAAAACTAAATGCTTCACTTTGTATTGAAAAAGCTAGTTAATGGTTTTTGTAAATTTAATTCATTAAATCTAATTCATTGAAATTCCATCTAGTAAAATGGAAGAATTATAAATCTCCAAAATAATAGATAGAAATACTGCAAATAGAGCCATTGCGAGACCCATCAAAGGAGTAGTTCCCCAACCAGGAGCTACTTTACCATATTCTGAATTCAATGGTTTCAATAAACTCCCAGCATTAGTTCGTTTGGGGCGACCAGATCTAGAACTACCCTCAACGGTTTGTGTAGCCATAATATTTTATATTCATTAAGATCTGTTGACTTTGTATACCATTCCGTTGTAAATAAATGATCTTATCATAGATCCATTGTGGTCTTAAAACTACATAATGTCTTAAAACTATATAATAATGGAAACAGCAACCCTAGTTGCCATCTTTTTATCTGGGTTACTTGTAAGTTTTACCGGGTACGCCTTATATACTGCGTTTGGGCAACCCTCTCAACAACTAAGAGATCCATTCGAGGAACACGGGGACTAGTCGAAGTAACGATCCTCCCAATAGTGGGAGGATCATTATTTTCAATTGAGATAATGAAAAATCATTTCACCATTTTACTTTTTAGTTGGAACTTTGGGCGGTTCGCGAAAAAAGATAGCGAAAAAAATTATTCCTAGAGTTGAGACTAAAAGGAATGTATAAACCAATGCTTCCATAGATTCGATCGTGGTTTACAATTATAGCTTCCATAGCTGTTTATTTTGGACCGTCTCCTGGATAAAGAAAGAACAAAAGTCAAAGAAAAGGCCAAATGTCAAATCAAGATTTATCCAGTACCCCAACCCTATAGTCAGTCAAATAAAATAAAAACGAAAGGTAACAAAGCAATATGTATCAAACCCCCTGTCTTCTTGTAGTTGGATCTCCAAGTTTTTGGAATGCCCCAAATTCCACTTGAGCATCTAAATCTGGATCAATACCAGCAAAAACATCTCTAAATAGGGTTCTAGCACCATGCCAAATGTGTCCGAAAAAGAAGAGCAAAGCAAACGAAGCATGCCCAAAGGTAAACCAACCCCTTGGACTGCTACGAAAAACACCATCGGATTTCAAAGTAGCACGGTCTAATTCAAAAATTTCACCCAATTGAGCACGTCTAGCATATTTTTTCACAGTAGCAGGGTCACTATAACTGACTCCATTTAGTTCGCCGCCATAGAACTCAACAGTTACACCTACTTGTTCGACACTATATTTTGATTCTGCCCGTCTAAAAGGAACATCAGCTCTAACAATTCCGTCCCCATCGACCAAAACAACTGGAAATGTTTCAAAAAACGTCGGCATACGACGTACAAAAAGTTCATGCCCCTCTTTATCTCTAAAGATAGGATGTCCTAACCACCCAACAGCTATTCCATCCCCGTTGTCCATTGAACCCGCTCTGAATAATCCCCCTTTTGCCGGATTATTACCGATGTAATCATAAAAAGCTAGTTTTTCAGGAATTTTAGACCAAGCTTCAGATAAACTTTGATTTTCGGCTAAGCCAGCACCAATTCTTCGATATATTTCTTGTTGGAAGTATCCTTGATCCCATTGATAGCGCGTCGGACCAAACAATTCAATCGGGGTAGTTGCTGAACCATACCACATAGTTCCAGCAACTACAAAAGCTGCAAAAAAGACAGCAGCAATACTACTGGAAAGGACGGTTTCAATATTTCCCATACGTAACCCTTTGTATAGGCGTTGGGGCGGACGAACACTAAGATGAAATAGGCCTGCCAATATGCCTAAGGTCCCTGCTGCAATATGGTGAGAAGCTATTCCTCCCGGAACAAAAGGATCAAAACCTTCCACACCCCACGCTGGATTTACGGCCTGTACCCTTCCAGTTAATCCATAAGGATCGGACACCCATATTCCAGGGCCATACAATCCTGTTACATGAAATGCACCAAAACCAAAGCAAGCCACCCCTGAGAGAAATAAATGAATTCCAAAGATTTTAGGCAAATCCAAAGAGGGTTTTCCTGTACGTTCATCAGTAAATATTTCTAGATCCCAATACACCCAATGCCAGATAGCTGCCAAAAAACACAAGCCAGAAAACACAATATGTGCCCCGGCCACACCTTCGTAACTCCAAATACCCGGATTCGTTACAGTCCCTCCTGTGATACTCCAACCGCCCCACGAATTCGTTATTCCTAAACGAGTCATGAAGGGTATAACGAACATACCCTGTCTCCACATTGGATCAAGAACAGGATCAGAGGGATCAAAAACGGCTAATTCGTATAGAGCCATCGAACCGGCCCAACCAGCAACCAGAGCTGTATGCATTATATGGACAGCAATCAAACGACCCGGATCATTCAATACGACGGTATGAACACGATACCAAGGCAAACCCATGGAAATACCCCTTTATCAACGAAAAATAGACACAATGTAACTTTATTGCATTGAAAAAAGCTATGCTATGGACCCCCTTTTTTAGGGGATTCTCTCGGGGAAAGCATTAATATTTGTTTGATGCTTTGCGTAATAATTACTTTTAGTAATAATGAAACTTTTTTGTTCGTAGGAACAAAAAGAAGCAGATCTATTCTATACCCGATAAGTAACAATACGCAATGGTAAGGGGTTGATACCATTTTATATGGGTGAATCTATATATATTTGTTCATCATTCAAAGGACTCATTTGGAAGAATTTTCCTTAATTCATTTTGTCTTCTTTTTTTTTTTATTTTATGAACTTAGTCAATCTATGGATAAAATGGGATAATAAAATCAATAGCATTAGGCCACTAAACCCACTGTTACGCTTTCACATCAAAGTGAGATATAGTACTTAATTTTTCTTTTATTTAATGCCTATTGGTGTTCCAAGAGTACCCTTTCGAAGTCCTGGAGAGGAAGATGCATTGTGGATTGACGTATAGTGCGACTTGTCAGATATATTGGGCATACGGTATTTCCCCGTTCTCTTCCCCGATCGAGATATTCCCTCTTTCGCCCGAGAAAGATTGATTCAATTATCAAAAATTTGGAGCGTGAAGTGCAATTAGATCCATTTTTTAGGGAGGGTATACGGATTAATATTATCAATTAGAATAATTTATGGTTGGCTTGGTTAGACCAATTAAATGAAGTATCCAGGCTCCGTTTAGAAAAAAACCAATTGGTAATAAATATATTTAATATATTTATGATTACGACTTAATATCATATTTATATCATATTTTAGTTATTTCGATTTATTTAGGTATTTAGAAATAAAAGTGATGCTAATCAATCGAGTAATATGATGAATGCGTTGAATATTTGTTGGAAGACATGAAATGAATAAAAAAAAAATAGGGAAGTCGTAGCAAAAGGACGTGGTATTGGGGCATTTGTCCTATATGTACAAATTCAAATCGGGCGGATCTTTACGCGGAGTAGAGCATAAACCTAAAAAAATTGAAGAAGCCTAGTCAGGAACAAGAAAATTACATCGCGATTAAAATTGTATCTCGATGAAACAATACATCAATGAGAAGTTAGTCAGATAAGCTTAGCAATTTTTTTAGATAAACAAAACAGGCCAAAACTCATCTTTCGTGAAAAATGAAAGAAAAGTCCATTTTATCTATTTTATTTTTATTAAGTTAAGTTATAAGTTAAAAACCTGTTATGAAAAAAAAAGCTAGAATCTACACATTGATTCTCTTTTTTCATGATTTTTGTTGAACCGTATGCATCAAAAGGTGCATGTACGGTTTCTAAGGGATACCATTTTATCCCAATCAACCGACTTTATCGAGAAAGATTACTTTTTTTAGGCCAAGGGGTTGATAGCGAGATCTCGAATCAACTTATTGGTCTTATGGTATATCTCAGCATAGAGGATGATACCAAAGATCTTTATTTGTTTATAAACTCTCCTGGCGGGTGGGTAATACCCGGAGTAGCTATTTATGATACTATGCAATTTGTGCGACCAGATATACAGACAATATGCATGGGATTAGCGGCTTCGATGGGATCTTTTATTCTTGTCGGAGGGGAAATTACCAAACGTCTAGCATTCCCTCACGCTCGGCGCCAATGAGTTTTTTATTTGATTTGAGAGAAAAAAGAAAACTATGCCTTCGCTCTATATGAATATTTAAGTAATAATAGCATGGCACTTCGAATTCGATATGAGAAATGTTTTTTATTTAAACCGTTAGATTACGTATCGAAAGAGTAGTATGAGATAACAAAGGCATTTTCGAGTTTAGTCAATCCGTCGGGAGGCCTATTTCAGCGTCACAAACTTTTTTGTTTTCACACCAGGGGGCTAACAATATTTAGGTTATAAAAGAATATAAAAATAAATCTTGTTTTTTTATTTGAAAAAAAAAAGAAACTTTGGGATTGCTAAATAACAGACTAAATAAATATATAAAGCAACGGAACCATCATAGTATTTTTATAGTATTTTTGAACTACTACAAAAGGAAGGGCGGTTATTGGATTATTTACCAACCTGAGTCTGATAGACTCTATCATTTTTTTTTTTTTTCTATTTCTTCAATGTAAGTAAGGTAAAAGTAAATTCCATTATAGAGCCGTATGCAATGCGCAAAAAATGCCTGTACGGTTGTTCAATTATATCTTTTTTGATTAGTCTTTATCTACTCACCTTTCACTTTCATCATGCGAGTATAGAAGAAACATTTTTTATGTTATATCATAGATTATATCATCAGGGTAATGATCCATCAACCCGCTAGTTCTTTTTATGAGGCACAGACGGGAGAATTTGTCTTGGAAGCGGAAGAGCTGCTGAAGCTGCGCGAAACCATCACAAGGGTTTATGCCCAAAGGACAGGCAAACCCTTATGGGTTGTATCCGAAGACATGGAAAGAGATGTTTTTATGTCAGCAACAGAAGCCCAAACTCATGGAATTGTTGATCTTGTAGCGACTGAATAAAAAAAAACAAGGATTTCACATGAATTCGTGATTTGATATTTTATCTTCTTACCGAATTTACTATTCTATTTATATCTATTACTATTCTATTTATAAATTTCTTAATATAGAAATTTATAATATAGAAAAAAAAGAATTTCTAAGGATCCGGTTAAGATCGATCTAAACCAGCCCATTATATATATATGATTCAACATGCCAACTATTAAACAACTTATTAGAAACACAAGACAGCCAATCAGAAATGTCACGAAATCCCCCGCTCTTGGAGGATGTCCTCAGCGACGAGGAACATGTACTAGGGTGTATGTGCGACTCGTTCAGACCGTGGACTAGGATAAAAGAAAGAAAACAATTGATCCAGTATCACCAATCCGTACCAGTGAGTAGGATAGAATGGACGAACTCCATTGAATATTCAATAACTTAAAAAAAAAGATCTATCCTTCGATTGGGGTATCAAATGTATGGTTCCCGTTGGTGCAAATCCAATCACCTCAATTTTAAATTTAAGATGAGAAAGGATTCCCCATTGATAGCAAATAGTATTCATTAAGCAGGGGAAATCTTATTTTAAAAAGTCAAAATTTTAGGCCTTATTCTTGAAACAACGGACTAATAGGGTCAGCTACTCAGCAAATCTTCATAATTAAATACCGTTACTGTATAAATAGATCTCGTTGTGAAAGACCTAGTACTAGATAATTTTTGGTAGAGCCAAAGGATGTGAACTGTACAAGTTAACAATAACATTCATTAAATGAAGGAAGGGCTCCGGTGTATAGAGAGGACCTCGCCGTTTAAGAAGTAACCATAGAAACGATGGAACCCACTAGAATCTATTTTTATTTATTACTTTTTATTTACTATGTGTTTTTGATACCTAGTATCAATACAATTTTTATTTCTATTTATTTCTAGGCGAAATGCCTAAAAAAAAAAATCGTGGTCGGGAAGGTTAGAGTAGCAAAAGCCATTGGAATTTTTATTTTATACATTGGAAGAATCCGTTTTGTTATTAATAGACTAGGACACGGGAAGGGAATAACTGAAAGAAAGGAAATCAATTAGTTATTCATCAAAGTTTCATTTATTCAATGACCAGAATTAAACGAGGGTATATAGCTCGAAGACGTAGAACAAAAATCCGTTTATTTGCATCAAGTTTTCGCGGGGCTCATTCAAGACTTACTCGGACTATTACTCAACAGAAAATAAGAGCTTTGGTTTCGGCTCATAGGGATAGGGGTAGACAAAAGAGAGATTTTCGTCGTTTGTGGATCACTCGTATAAATGCAGTAATTCGAGACAATAAAGTATACTTTAGTTATAGTAGATTAATAAACAATCTGTACAAGAAACAGTTGCTTCTTAATCGTAAAATACTTGCCCAAATAGCTATATTAAATAAGAGTTGTCTTTATATGATTTCCAATGAGATCATAAAATAAAGAGATTGAAAGGAATCCGTTGGAATGGTTTAAACGGAGTTCCCTGGAAAATGAACTCTGGGAAGGTAGAGTAGAAATTAGTATAATAAAATATGAAATCGTCATCAAAATGAAGAAACACGTTCAATAAAAAGTATTTCTTATACTTCCCCTATTTTTTTTTTTCAAATGACACGACAATCAAATCTGGATTTCCTATTTTTAGAAAAAATAGCGTCAATCCACATTTGAGTTTGGATTGGAATTTTTTTGATTCAATTCAAGAGTCATCCTATTTTTTTCTGGTTCGAAGACCCGGAGTTCTAGTGGTTGACTCGCTTCTTTCAAATTGTTTCTCATTATTAAGAAAAGGTAACGGAGATAAAATACGAGCTTGTTTTATAGCAATAGTAATTAATCGTTGTTGTTTTAAGGTCAATCGATTCACTCGTCTAGATAATATTTTTCCTTGTTCGCTAATAAATCGACTAATTAAACTCATGTTTCTATAATCAATTCGATCCCCCGATTGAATCGGAGGCAAACGCCTACGAAAAGATCGCTTGGATTTCAGAAAGATTCGCTTGGATTTATCCATGGTTTGTTTATTCCTTATCCTAAAGAAAAGACCCGAATCCTATTTCTTAATTATCCATCACAGTTGATCTGATCGAAATAGGATTTGGTTTGTTTATATTTAAATTAATATATATTAGATATATCTAATATGTCATTTTTAATCTTCCTTGGAACGGAAAACTGACACACGAGCGACCGGTTCGATCTATTTCTTTATCTCCCCGTGAATCGTATGTTTGTAACAACAGGGACAGAATTTTTTCAATTCCAATCGACTAGGCGTATTATGTCGATTCTTTTGAGTAATATATCTGGAAATGCCCGTTGATTCCTTATTAACACGATTTCGAACACAACTGGTACATTCCAAAATCACCGTTACTCGGACATCTTTACCCTTGGCCATGAGCCTCCTTTGGTTTTTGATTCATTCAATTCTTTAATTTTCCGATCCGAAATGAGGAAGAAGAAAGGAACAAAAAAAACAGGTAACTCTAAATCTAATTATGAAAGAAAGATTTCGTTGCAATAAATCAATATAAATCAATATAGTAAAAATAACAATATAGTAATAAATTAAGTAATATAATGATTTCTAGCTATATTACTAGATTTAGAATTTTAAATTGCCGAACAGCATTTCATTTTTATTTAAGTATCTTGTATGATATTGTTGCCCCAACCATTACATTTCACTCTATTTTTTATTAATTTTATTAAAATTTGAGCCTGGCCCGAGTTACTAGTTTCAACGAGGGAACCCCCCCCCTTTTTTTTTTCGAATATATATTCGAAAAAAAAAAGAAGGGAAGGGATTAGTTACAGATATTTGATTCTATCTCTAATCCTTTCCCCCCCCCTACCATAGCAATAACAAGAATTAAAAAAAGGGGAATATCAACGCATCCGGAAAAAAACGATTGATCTCTATCAATAAACCTGCTAAAGATCCGAACCATAGAGTACTTACTACCGGTGCCACGGAGAGATATGTTTTTAGATCTCGCATTTTAAATTCTCCTCCTTCTTTATTATTTCTAATATATAATGGTAATACATATATAACCAGATGTGTATATGTACTTAATGATTGGCCACTTTTATTTATACGCGGAATCCCTAATTCAAGTTGAAATGTACAAAATAAATTGTACTCTTTTATTTAATATTAAAAGAAATAAATATGCGCCTTTAGGCTAGAAATTTGCGAAAAATACTCATTTTTTTACAGGATCTCATATTTATTTCATACTTTAATATAATAGAAATAGAATTATATAATAGAAATAGAATAGAAGTCCTTTACTATTTTTATTTAGTATAATTCTAATTATTTGAAACCAAAACGAAGAAATGACAAGATATTTATCTATATCAATGGAAGAAATAAAGATATGGAAAACAAAACCGGGATTCTCTACAATGACACTGTAGACCAATTGAAAGGGATGTAGCGCAGCTTGGTAGCGCGTTTGTTTTGGGTACAAAATGTCACGGGTTCGAATCCTGTCATCCCTACCTATTACTTCTCTTCTGAACAGTAACGGGGAAGATCGATTAAAAGAAAATTGGATATCCATAAGAAATCTTTAATTTTTTGTTTGATAGTATATATCCAAGACATATTGGGGTCACAAAATATTCTTTGTGATAATAAAGCGCTCTTAGTTCAGTTCGGTAGAACGTGGGTCTCCAAAACCCGATGTCGTAGGTTCAAATCCTACAGAGCGTGATTCTGTGTTCTTGTT